AATAAAAATTTATTAGGACGTTAGAAAAAAATAAAAATTTTTAGAAAAACGTTCTAATAGCTATTCAAATAAGTTGAAATTCTATTTTGAATACTTTTATTCGCGAGGAGCTGGATGAGAAGAAACTCTCACGTCCAACTCTGTAGTAGAGATGGAATTCCGAAACAACCATCAACTATAACCCCAAAAGAACTAGATTCCGCAAACAGCACAGAGGAAGAATGAAGGGAATTTCTTATCGAGGTAATCATATTTGTTTTGGTAAATATGCTCTTCAGGCACTTGAACCTGCTTGGATCACATCGAGACAAATTGAAGCAGGTCGCCGGGCAATGACACGAAATGCACGCCGTGGTGGAAAAATATGGGTCCGTCTCTTTCCAGACAAACCAGTTACAGTAAGACCTGCTGAAACACGTATGGGTTCAGGGAAAGGATCCCCTGAATATTGGGTAGCTGTTGTTAAACCGGGGCGAATACTATATGAAATGGGTGGAGTAACCGAAAATATAGCTAAAAGGGCTATTTTAATAGCAGCATCCAAAATGCCTATACGAACTCAATTTATTATTTCGGGATAATTATTTTGGGATAAAAATGTAGAACGTACAGAAATGAGTCTTGGGGAAGAAACAAAATCACCTATTTCTTTTTTAAACTTAGACAAGCAATATTTCTTTTATTTTTTTCATTCTTTGCATTGGCAGAATAGATTCAAAAATTTATATGATTCAACCTCAAACCCATTTAAATGTAGCGGATAACAGCGGGGCTCGGAAATTGATGTGTATTCGAATCATAGGAGCTAGTAATCGCCGATATGCTCATATTGGTGACGTTATTGTTGCTGTGATCAAAGAAGCAGTACCAAATATGCCCCTAAAAAAATCAGAAGTAGTCAGAGCTGTAATTGTTCGTACCTGTAAAGAACTTAAACGTGACAGCGGTATGATAATACGATATGATGACAATGCTGCAGTTGTGATTGATCAAGAAGGAAATCCAAAAGGAACTAGAATTTTTGGGGCAATCCCCCGCGAATTGAGGCAATTAAATTTTACTAAAATAGTTTCATTAGCTCCCGAAGTATTATAAAAAAAGAGATCTGAATTTTTGGGGTATTTGGATTTGAAGGGAAAGGGGAACAGATTAAGAACTAGATTAATTCGTAGCTTGTGTTTCGCGCATATACCTTGAAAAATTTATATTCATAAACCAATAAAAAAAAAAAAAGAAAAACATGTTAATTATATCCAATTTTTGTACGCCACAAGTTTTAGTTCATCATGGGTAGAGACACTATTGCTGAGATAATAACCTCTATACGAAATGCTGATATGGATAGAAAAAGAGTTGTTCGCATAGTATCTACTAATATTACCGAAAATATTGTTAAAATACTTTTCCGAGAAGGTTTTATCGAAAACGTCAGAAAACATCGAGAAAAAAACCAAAATTTTTTGGTTTTAACCTTGCGACATAGCCGGAATAGGAAAAGGCCTTATAGAAATTTGTTAAATTTAAAACGGATCAGCCGACCCGGCCTGCGAATCTATTCTAACTCTCAACGAATTCCTAGAATTTTAGGTGGAATAGGGATTGTAATTATTTCCACTTCTCGGGGTATAATGACAGATCGGGAGGCTCGACTAGAAGGAATCGGCGGAGAAATTTTATGTTATATATGGTAATCCATTTAATATCCAAATGAAATCTGAAACCTCTTCCTATTTGAAAAAAAAAAAAAAAAAAAAAAGAAAGGGGGGGGGGTGAGTTGTTTAATATCGTTTCTCCTCCATTAGTTGATACCTCAAGGGGGCTTTACCTGGAATGAAAGAACAAAAATGGATTCATGAAGGTTTAATTACTGAATCGCTTCCCAATGGCATGTTCCGGGTTCGGTTAGATAATGAGGATCTGATTCTAGGTTATGTTTCGGGAAAGATCCGGCGCAGTTTTATACGGATACTACCCGGAGATAAAGTCAAAATTGAAGTAAGTCGTTATGATTCAACCAGAGGACGTATAATTTATCGACTCCGAAACAAGGATTCGAAAGATTAGATGATTTTTATTCAATATGATTCGAGATTCAAAATTCCAAGAAACTTATTTTCTACCAAGAAATAGATTCAGAATTAAAATAAGGAATGACAAATATGAAAATAAGAGCTTCTGTTCGTAAAATTTGTGAAAAATGTCGACTAATCCGTAGACGGGGGCGCATTAGAGTAATTTGTTCCAACCCGAGACATAAACAAAGACAAGGATAAAGGGATATCAGATTGACTAAAGGGCTCAGCGTACAAATAAAGAATCTGTTTTGACATGAAATGGATATATCCATATATTTCTGACTCATATTTATGAGATGATACAATATGGCAAAAGCTATACCGAGAACTGGTTTACGTAGAAATGTACGTATTGGTGCACGTAAAAGTGCACGTAAAATACCAAAGGGAGTTATTCATGTTCAAGCAAGTTTTAATAATACCAT